GGGGAACCCGCGGATCCATTTGCAACTCCTTTGGAAATATTACCCGAATGGTATTTCTTTCCCGTATTTCAAATTCTTCGTACAGTGCCCAACAAGTTATTGGGTGTTCTTTTAATGGTTTCAGTCCCTGCGGGATTATTAACAGTACCTTTTTTGGAAAATGTTAATAAATTCCAAAATCCATTTCGTCGTCCAGTAGCGACAACTGTCTTTTTGATTGGTACCGTAGCGGCCCTTTGGTTGGGTATTGGAGCAACATTACCTATTGATAAATCCCTAACTTTAGGTCTTTTTTAAATTGATTCAATTGTGAAATAAAATATCACGGCATGTGTATCTAAGGAGTAGTCGCTTCAAAGTTAAAGTGAATTCTCCCTAGATACATCTATTCAATTTCATTTTGGATCTATCCCGAATATATGGATTTTGCTAAAGATTCAAAAACGATTTCATCTTTTTTTTTTCTAAATCTAAAGAAAAAAAAAGATGAAAATGAAATAAATCCAATGGGTTTAAAACTTGTTCTTCGGTAAATCAATTGTGTTTTCTATTTCGAGAATGTCCAATATTTGTTTTACATCTTCGATGCGAAGATCTTCAATTTTCAGAAGGTCTTCTTGACTGTTATTCAAAAGGTCCAATAATGTATGTATATTTGATCTTTTGAGGCAATTATAGATTCTGGGAGACAATTCTGATTGGTCAATAAAAATATATTTTAATACTATTTCTTTTTGTTCTTTTTTATTTTTTCTTAGTTTAGCCAATCTATCATGAAAAGTAAAAAGGGGTAAAGTAAGCTTGTGGTGATTGTTCTCTAAATGTCCGTTGTCTTCTTCCGCATGTAGAAAAGGAATAAATAAATCAATCAAATTCCGAGAGGCTTCATGAAGTGCTTCTTTAGGAGTTAAACTTCCATTTGTCCATATTTCGAGAAAAAGTATCTCTTGTTTTTCATTCCCATTCCCATAAGAATGAATACTATAATTCACATTTCGAACAGGCATGAATACAGCATCTATAGGATAACTTCCGTCCTGAAAGTGAAAGTTATTTGGTGTTTTTATACTATATCCGCGATTCCTCTCGATTTGTAATCCAATACACAAATCCATTGGTTCCGTTAGGCTAGCTATATGCTGTGTATTATCAACGATTTCGACAGAAGGTGGTAAAATGATGTCTTGAGCAGTTACATATCCCGGACCTTTGATACAAATAGACGCGTCGCGAGTTCCATACAGATTACTTCTCAATACAATTTCTTTCAAATTCATTAAAATTTCATGTACTGATTCTTGAATACCTACTATGGTAGAATATTCATGGGGTATTTTCTCAGATTTTGCACGTGTGATACATGTTCCTTCTATTTCTCCAAGCAAAGCTCTTCGCATTGCAATGCCGATTGTGTCAGCTTGACCTTTCATAAGTGGAGACAGAATAAAGCGTCCATAATAAAGACGTTTACGGTCTGCTCTTGATTCAACACACTTCCACTGTAGTGTCCGAGTAGATACTGTTACTTTCTCTCGAACCATATAATATTATTGGATCAGATCATTGAATTATTTATTTCTCTTGAAATTTCTTCTTCAATCTTTATTTCTATACACGTCTTTTTTTAGGGGGTCGACAGCCATTATGTGGCATAGGGGTTACATCCCGTACGAAACTTAATAAGATACCACTTCTACGAATAGCGCGTAATGCTGCATCTCTTCCGAGACCCGGCCCTTTTATCATGACTTCTGCTCGTTGCATACCTTGATCCACTACTGTCCGAATAGCATTTCCTGCTGCGGTTTGAGCAGCAAATGGTGTACCTCTTCGTGTACCCCTGAATCCACAAGTACCGGCGGAGGACCAAGAAATAACCCGACCTCGTACATCTGTAACAGTCACAATGGTATTGTTGAAACTTGCTTGAACATGAATAACTCCCTTTGGTATTCTACGTGCATTCTTACGTGAACCAATACGTGCATTCCTACGTGAACCAATTCTTGGTATAAGTTTTGCCATATTTTATCATCTCATAAATATAAGTCATATTCATATATATGGATATATCCATATCATGTCAAAACAGATCTTTTTTTTATTTGCTCATCGGGTCCTTTAGAGAGTCCTTTTTAGATTTCAAAAGACTATCCTTGTCTTTGTTTATGTCTCGGATTGGCACAAATTACTATAATTCGGCCTCTCCTACGGATCAGTCGACATTTTTCACAAATTTTACGAACGGAGGCCCTTATTTTCATAGTTGTTAGTCCTTAACTTAATTCCGAATCTATATCTATTTATTGGAAGAAAATAAGTTTCTTGAAATTTTGAACCTCGAATTATATCCCCAATGAAAAGAATGTTGAAGTTGTAAAAACCGCCTAATCATTCGAATCTTTAGTTCTATTGTGGAGTCTATCAATTAGAAATTATGTATCAATTATGCGCCCTCTGGTTGAATCATAACGACTTTTTTTTTTATTTCACAAATATGGAGTTCCGGATCCACTTCGGATATCAGAAAGATTACCATATATAACACAAAATTTCTCCACCGATTTCTTCTAGTCGAGCTTCTCGGTCTGTCATTATACCTCGAGAAGTAGAAAGAATTACAATCCCCATCCCGCCTAAAATTCTAGGAATTCGTTGATAGTTAGAATAGATTCGTAGACCAGGCCGACTGATCCGTTTTAAATTTAAAAAAGTTCTATATGGTATTTTCCTATTTCTTCTATGTCGTAGGGTTGAAACCAAAAAATATTTGTTTCTTTCTCGATGTTTCCTCACGTTTTCGATAAAACCTTCTCGTAAAAGTATTTTAACAATGTTTTCAGTGATGTTAGTAGATGGTAGTCGAACCGTTCCTTTTCTATCCATGTTAGCATTTCGTATAGAGGTTATTATGTCAGCAATAGTGTCCCTACTCATGATAAACGACAATTATTCTTGCCTCCGAATTTTGATATAATCAACATGCTCTTTTTTTCTTTTTTTTATGTTTTATGAATTATTAAAGGTATATGCGTGATACACAATCTACTAATTAATCTATTTCATTCAAATCCTATAACTATATTATGTATTAGATTTAGGGTCTCATCTTATAATACTTCGGGTGCTAGTGAAACTATTTTAGTGAAATTTAACTGTCTCAATTCCCGAGCGATTGCACCAAAAACTCGAGTTCCTTTTGGATTTCCTTCCTGATCAATAATAACTGCAGCATTGTCATCATATCGTATTATCATACCATTGTCACGTTTGAGTTCTTTACAAGTACGTACAATTACAGCTCTGATCACTTCTGATCGTTCTAGAGGCGTATTTGGTAATGCTTCCTTGATCACAGCAACAATAACGTCACCAATCTGAGCATATCGGCGATTGCTAGCTCCTATGATTCGAATACACATCAATTCTCGAGCCCCGCTATTGTCCGCTACATTCAAATGGGTCTGAGGTTGAATCATATCATTTTTTGAATTTGGTCTGTTCTTTCAATGCAAAGCAAAAGAGGCGAAGAAAAAAAAATATTGTTTGTCAAAAAAAAAAGAAAACCTGTATGTAATTGCTATTTTATCCCCAAGACTTCTTTACTTTGGTTCTACATTTCTATCCCGAAATAATGAATTGAGTTCGTATAGGCATTTTGGACGCCGCTATTGAAATAGCCTTTCTGGCTATATTTTCTGCTACTCCGCTCATTTCATAAAGTATTCTACCTGGTTTAACTACAGCTACCCAATATTCGGGAGATCCTTTCCCCGAACCCATACGTGTTTCCGTAGGTCTTACTGTAACTGGTTTGTCTGGAAATATACGTATCCATAGTTTTCCACCACGGCGTGCATTTCGTGTCATTGCTCGTCGTCCTGCTTCGATTTGTTTAGATGTGATCCAAGCGGGTTCAAGTGCTTGAAGAGCATATCTACCGAAACAAATATGATTACCTCGATAAGATATTCCTTTCATTCTGCCTCTATGTTGCTTACGGAATCTCGTTCTTTTGGGGTTATAGTTGATGGTTGTTTCTCAATTCCATCTCTACTACAGAACCGGACATGAGAATTTCTTCTCATCCAGCTCCTCGCGAATGAAACGACGAAAAAATATTGTATTAAGATATACATTACAGGTATTTAATGAATAATATTCTATTCTAAATCTCTCAATCACGGGATTCTTTGAGAGTTGATTTCAGCGAATCTATTCAAAATTTGTATATTTTTTTTTTTTTTTTTATAAATAATGAAATTAAACATCTATTCTATTTATTTTATCGATTTGATAGATACTTATTTCTATGTATAGATAATTATAGATAATGCCGTTTTTTTTTTAGAAAGTTATAATGAATCTTTATTTATCATATCGGATCGAACAAAATTTATAAATCCAATAAAATAAAACTTTCGCGGGCGAATATTTACTCTTTAAATATCTATCTTAGTTGTTATGACCTCTCAGAATAAATGAATTGGTCCCTGGTTCGTTCCGCCATCCCACCCAATGAATCATTAGGATTCGTTGTCAAGAGAATCTTCTGCATTCACGGGTTTTGTCGTTCCCATCGCTTCTCAATGAATGGTTAGGTCTGAATTTTACAATGGAGCCCCTAATGAAATTTGTTCTTGAGTCAATTTTCTCAGTCTTTATTGGCTCGGAGCTCTAAATTTTTTTGTTTTATGAACGGATTCGTCTAATTATGGATGAATCCGTATTGATGCTTTATTACATTGCTTTTTATGAGATGACTCATAGACCTTACAAATTGGAATCATATATCATTGATATTCTTTTTCTTTCTTTCTCTCATTCTTCCATTTATCCGCATACTTTATATTTTGCTTCACAACTTATAATAAGATTCTTTTTTCTTTTGTTTATTCAAAAAAGATTTCAGCTGCTACAACGATATGACCGATATATCATATCTTGACTGGTTCTTTGGATCTATATAATGCGAAGCAATGAGTTTGTTATTAGTTTAG